AGGCTAAACTTCGTTTAATATCATTTTGAGCAAGAGCTAAAGTAGCTCCTAATAGTAGTGTTATTAGACTTAGAAAAGATATGAAATTCATTATGTACGGTATGACTACGAAAAGGGGAAAAAGCCGAGCTACAAGAAAAATTCCTGCTGCCACCATAGTAGCAGCATGGATAAGAGCTGAAATCGGAGTAGGGCCCTCCATAGCATCGGGTAACCATACATGAAGGGGAAATTGAGCCGATTTAGCAACTGCACCAGAAAATAATAAGAAGACACAGAAAGTTCCAAATATAAAATGGACTTCATTAGTCGAAATTAAGTTATTGAATATTTCGAACAAGTCTCGAAATTCGAAACTACCTGTTAGCCAATAAAGACCTAAAATTCCTAATAATAAACCAAAATCCCCAATACGATTAGTCACAAATGCTTTTTGGCAAGCATTTGCGGCAAGGGGTCGTGTGAACCAAAAACCTATTAATAGATAAGAGCACATTCCAACTAATTCCCAAAAAAAATAAATTTGTATCAAATTAGAACTGGTAACTAATCCCAACATAGATGCATTGAAAAAACTCATATAAGCAAAAAATCTCAAGTATCCTTGATCATGAAACATATAATTGTCACTATAAATAAGAACTAGAACTCCAATAGTAGTGATTAATATTGACATAATAGAAGTAAGTGGATCGATCAAATAGCCAAACTCTAAAGACAAATCATTATTGATAGTCCAAGACAATATATATTGAAAAAAAGAACTCCTCTTTATTAGTTGAATAGATAGATCGGCTGACACAACCATAACTAGACTTAACAAGAAAACACTATGAAAAGACCACATACGGCGAAGATTTTTTGTTGTCGTCGGAAAAAAGATAAGCCCTAGTCCTATTCCTATAGGAACTGGAAGTGGAAGGAGAGGTATGATCCATGCATATTGATATGGATGTTCCATAAAAAAATTCTTTTATTAAAAAAAATGGTTTCTAATTCACCAGATCCTATCTAATTGTATAAAGAATAAAAATAAAGAAAAGATAGGTAAGAACTACAAAATTCTTATTATGAATTATTCTCATTGTTTCTTCAATATTCAATACGTCAAATATTCAAATCAAGAAGTACAAATTGGTCAAATAACATAAGGAACTTATTTGTGAAACTGGAATACGTACAGTTTTAATTGTTTTAAATAAAAAACAAATAAACATGAAAAAATTGGGTAGATTTTTTCTTTGAACTAAGCTAATTAAATTAATAGGAAATTGTATAAAAAAATTTGTTAGTAGGAGGTCACAGTTGGGTTCATAAATGGTTCGATGAATTTGATTCCCGGTCGAACTGACTAAAAAACTGAGCTAAAAAACTCGTAAACTTTTTTTTTTCATTTTAGTAACTAAAACCTACCTTTTCACCTATTCATTTTTCTTCTTAGTAGCATTTTCTTCAATTTCCAGATACCTATTATTTTTTTATTTGAGGTTAGTAGGGTATCATCTATAGCGAGATAGATAATGAAGAAGAATTCGTTTTGAGCAAGAGATGTCTTTCACATCCAACGATATTATTGCAAAACCTCTTAAATTTTGAATGGCAGTTCCAAAAAAGCGTACTTCTCTGGCAAAAAAGCGTATTCATAAAAGTTTGTGGAAACGAAAGGGATATTGGGCAGCATTAAAAGCCTTTTCATTAGCTAAATCCCTTTCGACTGGTAATTCAAAAAGTTTTTTTGTACCGACACCTAAATCATAAAAGATTCAAATAATCGAAATCAGGCAAATCAAATGTTAATTTCGTGTAGAATATTACTATACAATTTTTATTATCTAATGCAATACCTATTGACTATTCTATATTCTATATGGTATAAAAAATCCTAAAAGCAATATTTTGTTGCGAACTAAAAACTCCCACCTCGGAAATGATAAAACAGACTCAAAAAAACAGAGTTGAAACCTTCTATCTGGTGGGGATTTTTAGTTCCCCCATCGCCCCCTTTTGCATAATCTTTCCTACGAGTGGATATATTTTGAGGGCTTTTTTTTTTAGAAATACAACAATGGAAAACATAAAAGATCGGAAAAACCTCACTATTAAGTTCAATAATTTGGACATTTATTAACAACCGTTTAGAGTATTTAATTAACTCAGTAAATCTCGACACTTGAATAATAGTAGCTTATTATCATTTTAAGTAAGCCGCTATGGTGAAATTGGTAGACACGCTGCTCTTAGGAAGCAGTGCTTGAGCATCTCGGTTCGAATCCGAGTGGCGGCATATTCTCGTCTAAAAGAGATACAATAAGTCCTATAATGAATTCAATTCCGATACCCTTATTTTTAAAATTGATATGATATTTTTTACTGTAGAACATATATTAACTCATATTTCTTTTTCCCTTGTTTCCATTGTAATTACAATTTATTTGATAAGCTTATTTGTCGATGAAATAATAGGACTCTCCAATTCGTCTGAAAAAGGTCTAATAGCGATTTTTTTCTGTCTAACAGGATTATTACTTATTCGTTGGCTTTATTCACAACATTTTCCATTAAGTGATTTATGTGAATCATTAATTTTCCTTGCGTGGAGTTTCTCGATTATTCATATGTTTCCATATTTAAAAAAAAACAAATTACGCGTAATAACTGCACCCAGTGCTATTTTTACTCAAGCATTTGCCACTTCGAGTCTCTTAACTAACTTAACTAAAGTGCATCAATCCACAGTATTAGTGCCTGCTCTTCAATCCCAGTGGTTAATGATGCATGTAAGTATGATGCTATTGGGGTATGCAGCTCTTTTATGCGGATCATTATTATCCGTATCTCTTCTAGTCGTTACATTTCGAAAAGATATCCAAATTTTTGCTAACAGCCATTTTTTTTTTACTGAGTTATTTTACTTTGATCAGATCCAATACATGAATAAAAGAAGGAATGTTTTACAAAGCACCTCGTTCGATTCTTCTAAAAATTATTCTCGATCCCAATTAATTCAACAATTGGATCATTGGAGTTATCGTGTTATTAGTCTAGGGTTCCTCTTTTTAACTATAGGGATTCTTTCCGGAGCAGTTTGGGCTAATGAGGCCTGGGGATCATATTGGAATTGGGACCCAAAAGAAACTTGGGCCTTTATTACATGGACTATATTCGCGATTTATTTACATACTCGAACAAATACAAATATAAAAGTAGCGAATTCTGCAATTGTAGCTTCTATGGGCTTTATTATAATTTGGATATGCTATTTTGGGGTCAATCTGTTAGGAATAGGGCTACATAGTTATGGTTCATTTTAATTAACATCTACTTGAATAAAAAAGGTCTACCAATTAGAGATATAAAATGGGGTAGATAAAAAAATATAAGAAAGACATCTTAGTTGAAGTCGCCAAGAGCCATTTGAATCAATAGAATACTTGATTCAAATGGCTCTCACAAAAGCGAAATATATCCAGTTCCAATTAGGTTTCTATTAATGAGTTAAAATAAAAGTCAACAGTGGATCTTTTTTATCGTATAACGCACAATAAAATATATATATATTTTTTTACAAAACTTATCTATAAAAATATTTCCATAAAATACTTTGAACCTTATCAACTGATAATGAAAAAACGAAATCCGGGTAAATACCAATACCTATTATAGGTAAAAAGATGGAAATGGAAACAAATAATTCTCGTGGTCCCGCATCAAAAAAATAAGAATTTGGAACATTAAATAGCTTGTATCCATAGAACATCTGGCGTAACATAGATAATAAATAAATAGGAGTTAATATCATCCCTATTGCCATTACACAAGTAATTAGTATTTTTGTCATTAAAATATATTTTTGACTAGTAATTAGTCCAAAAAAGACTATTAATTCCGCAACAAAACCACCCATGCCCGGTAATGCAAGTGAAGCCATTGATAATATACTGAATATCGTGAATATTTTGGGCATTAAGATAGCTATCCCACCCATTTCATCGAGATAAACAAGACGTATTCGATCATAACTCGTTCCGGCCAAGAAAAAAAGACCGGCACCAATAAAACCATGAGATATTATTTGTAAAAGAGCTCCGTTAAGGCCCGTATCAGTAATAGAACCGAGTCCGATAATTATGAAACCCATATGCGATACAGAAGAATAGGCTATTCGTTTTTTAAAATTCCGTTGGCTAAGAGATGTTAAAGCTGCATAGATTATTTGGAGCGTACCTATTATTATTAACCATGGAGAAAATATTGAATGAGCGCGGGGTAATAATTCCATATTGATCCGAACTAACCCATATGCTCCCATTTTTAATAAAATTCCAGCTAACAGCATACAAGTACTGTAATGTGCTTCCCCATGGGTATCTGGTAACCAGGTATGTAGGGGTAGAATCGGTAATTTGACAGCAAAAGCAATAAGAAATAAAATATAGAATATTATTTCCAATGTTACAGGATAGGATTGATTAGCTAATATTTCAAAATTTAATGTTGGTTCCGTGGAACCATATAAACCAATACCCAGAACTCCCATTAACAGAAAAATGGAACCTCCCGCAGTGTACAAAATAAATTTGGTAGCTGAGTATAGACGTTTCTTTCCTCCCCATAATGATACAAGTAAATAAACCGGAATTAATTCTAACTCCCACATAATGAAAAAAAGTAAAAGGTCTCGGGAAGAAAATGATCCTATTTGACCACTATACATTGCTAACATCAAGAAATTGAAAAATCGTGAATCGCGAGTAATAGGCCAAGCCGCTAAAGTAGCTAAAGTAGTAATAAATCCTGTTAATAAAATGGGTCCTATAGAAAGTCCATCTATTCCTAATCTCCAGTAAAAAGAAAAAAAGCGTACCCATTTATACTCCTCTTCCAGTTGTATTAAAGGGTCGTCGAATCGGAAATGATAACGGAATGCATAGGTCATTAGAAGGAGCTCCAATATACATATACATACAGTGTACCACCTTATTATTTTATTTCCTTTTTGAGGGAGAAAGAAAATTAAAGAACCGGCAGATATTGGAAAAGCTACAATTAATGTTAACCAAGGAAAAAAGTTCATGGTAAAGATAAGATACACTTAGACCATAAAAAACCCGTACTAAAAAAAAAAAAAAAAGAAATAGAAACTATATATTATTTATATAGCACGGGTTTTTGTCGGTAAAAAAATGGATTAGTGCTTTTTTTGAACGTATCAATAAGCTAGACCCATGCTACGCGTTGTTTCATGCCATAAATAAACCCGAACACTCAAGAAATCTGTTGGACAAGCAGATTCACATCGTTTACAACCAACACAGTCTTCTGTTCTTGGAGCAGATGCTATTTGTTTAGCTTTACACCCGTCCCACGGTATCATTTCTAATACATCTGTGGGGCATGCTCGAACACATTGAGTACATCCTATACATGTATCATAAATTTTTACTGAATGTGACATTGAATCTCTAAATTTTTGAACGTCATAAATTTTCAATCTAATAAACTTGTACATGAATCATGTATTTAGCTATCGGATGAATCAATGATTTACCAAAATTATGATACAAAAATGATTTATGAATCAGCTTATGCGAAAGAGTAAAGATACTTTTATTTAGTACATCTTCGTAAATAGGGATATGAATCCATATTTAATATCATACATACTAATTGGGCTTACTGAATAATAATTTTTTTATTTGAAAAAATTCACTTTTTAAAATGTATATTATTTATTCAACAAATTTGATTGATTAGTGCGAGTTGATTTTCTATTACGATAAATTGACGAAATAATTGCTAGTCCAATAGCTGCTTCAGCGGCTGCAATAGCTATGACAAAAATTGAGAAAATATCCCCTATTAATTGTCGGCTATCAACAAAATCGGAAAATGTTACGAAGTTTATATTAACTGCATTTAAGATAAGTTCAAGACACATAAGGGCTCTAACCATATTTCGGCTCGTGATCAATCCATAGATACCGATAGAAAATAAATAGGCACTCAAAACAAGTACATATTCGAACATTATTGATCAACTCCTTATCAATCTTGATTCATTTCAATATGAACAACAACTTAACTTATTCTATTGACTAGAATCTAAAAAGCAAAGAACAAGTACAAAGACCTATAGTGTTAATATTAAGAATAGGTACTAGATTGAATTAAAAGGATTTCTTATCTATGACCGTTTGAAAGCTTTATTATTGACGAGCTACCGCAATTGCCCCTATCAAAGCAACTAAAAGAATTATTGAAATAAGTTCAAATGGAAGAAAAAAATCTGTTGATAAATGAATCCCAATTTGTTGACTATTACTTATCAAATCGTGTTCTACGATATGATTTAATCTTGTAGTCCAAATAATCCCGTACCATGACGTATCTGGAATAGTAGTAATTAGTGAAACAAAAATACTTGTACAAACTACTGAAGTAACTCCATCTCCAACAGTCCAAAACTGGAAATCTTTGTAATGTTCTGAACCATTAATAAACATCACAGCAAATATGATTAAAATATTTATAGCTCCCACATAAATAAGAAGTTGGGCAGCGGCTACAAAATGGGAATTTGATAAAATATAGAATAAGGATATACAAACAAGAACTAATCCTAATGAAAAGGCGGAATAAATTGCATTAGTAAATAATACTACTCCTAGCCCTCCTAATATAAGACCTAATCCTAGAAAGATTAACAAAAAATCATGTATTGGTCCCGGTAAATCCATTATATATAATATAAAATAATAAAAAAATAGAAATGTCTCATGACCTTATTGATCAGACCAGGAAAAATTAAAATTATCCGGGAGATTTTTAATTGAAGGAATAAATGTCTATTGATATAGGGCCGATAATTGGACCAATCTCATTTTTTTAGGTTAAACTTGGCAGTTCAAAAAGAATTCTTTTAGTTTAGATCAAAAGAATACATTAGGAATTCTAAATGTTTTTCTAAAAATAAAACAGGATTTAGCTATTTTGTATTTCGAGGCGTATTCAAAATTGTTCGAATTGTGTAATCGTCAATTAATGCCAATGGGAAACGACCCAAAGCAATTTGATTATAATTCAATTCGTGACGATCATACGTAGACAGCTCATATTCGTCAGTCATTGATAAACAATTTGTGGGGCAATACTCAACGCAATTACCACAAAATATACATATTCCAAAATCAATACTGTAATTAAGCAATTGTTTTTTTCGGATCCTAGTTTGTAGTTTCCAATCAACAACAGGTAAATTGATAGGGCATACGCGAACACATACTTCACAAGCAATACATTTATCAAATTCAAAGTGAATTCGACCGCGGAAACGTTCTGATGGAATCAATTTTTCATAAGGATATTGAATCGTTACAGGTAAACGATTTGCGTGGGATAAAGTAATCATAAAACCTTGACCGATGTACCTTGCAGCTCGTACTGTTTGTTGACCATACTCAATGAACCCAGTTACCATAGGGAACATATCGTGAATAGTTATGAATAATTTGATGATTGTTTCCTTCTCTTGTTTGAGATAAGTCTAAGTATAGACTCGCGTGGTTAAAGTGAAAGGAGTTGGAACGAGGTTGTTAATAATAAATTACCGAGAGAAATAGGTAAAAGAAATTTCCATCCAAGATTTAATAATTGGTCCATTCTGAGCCGAGGTAAAGTCCATCTTGTTGTAATAGGAATGAACAAAAACAAATAAGTTTTAACTAATGTAATCAAAATACTAATGATTGTTCCAAAGCCACCACCTGCTTTTTCAAAAAGTTCAGGACTTAATATATATGGAATAGAGAGATTCCAACCGCCCAAATAAAGAACGATTACAAAAAATGAGGAAACTAATACATTTAGATAGGACGCAACAAAAAATAAACCAAATTTAATACCGGAATATTCTGTTTGATAACCGGCTACTAATTCTTCTTCTGCTTCTGGTAAATCGAAGGGTACCCTCTCACATTCTGCTAGGGACGAAATTATAAAAACGATAAACCCTATAGGTTGACGCCACAAATTCCATCCCCAAAACCCATATTTTGACTGTGCTTCAACTATATCAACTGTACTTGAACTATTAGATAATCATAGTCGGTGATAACATTACTGTTACTATCGCTATTACAGAACCGTACATGAGATTTTCACCTCATACGGCTCCTCGAGGAGCCTAAATAAATTTAAGGATTAGGTTAGTATTATTTCACGTGATATACTTGTATGCTAGATAGAGTCAAAATATATTCAAAAGCCCCGAATTAGTCCAATGTAATTCCGTCTGCTATACATAAAGTATTTATGAATTAATCTCATCCTTTACTTTCCATTCAATATTTTTTGAGTAATAACTTAATCCATCAATAAAATACCCCTTTTAACAATACTAAATATTTCAACCCAGCATTTTCGATTACGAAAAAAATTACATAATAAAATCTTAAAAAATATAGCTTTTTTGTATTGGAATTGCATTCTTTCTATTTTGTTCGCTCCTATTCTTCTTTTTCTTCTTTCTCAAGTCAAGGAAAGGGGGGTCTTTTGAAAAAGGATTCTTTCGTTCCTGATAGTTTTTTTGCAGTGGATAGGGACATACTCTGGATCGGAATCGTGGGAAGTATTACCGGAGCATTTCTACCAACTTAAAGCCCCAATGAGTGTTCCTTATTATGCCTAAATGTTTTTTTGTATAATTTGCGGAATCTCTATTACTAATCCTTTGTGTACCTTTGTATTTCTAACCACCCACTCAGTTTTTATCAACTCACTTTTATGGTAATACATACAAACGATAGTGAAAAACTCATAAAGTTGGTTGTTGTTTTAAACCCGCTTCAAGTCAGGATGATCAATCAACTGATCTTGGGATAAACATTGTGAATTATTTATATTTGCTTTTGTTTATTCCTTATACATAGGAAATGAGGCTGACTATTTGTACTGCAAATTTGTAAGCTGTTTTTTTCACTCATAGAACTATCTGGTTGTATTCATCAGTCGGTTTAATGAACAAAAATATGAAGCGATTCCTTTCCAACGAAAAAAAAAAATAGGGAAAACTTTTTAACGACTCGCACGTAGAGATATTGATAACACGCATAGAGTTAATGGTATTTCATAACTAATCGATTGAGCAGCAGCCCGTAAACCACCTAAAAAAGAATATTTATTATTTGATCCATATCCTGACATAAGAAGTCCAATCGGAGAAAGACTTGAACTGGCAATCCATAAAAAAACACCGATATTGAGATCGGCTAGAACACGATGATAGCCAAAAGGAATTACTGAATAACTTAATAGAATTGATATAACTGCTATGGCTGGTCCGATATTGAATAAAAAAATATCGCCTCTAGATGGAAGAAGGTTTTCTTTGAAAAGCAGTTTTGTACCATCTGCTAAAGCTTGGAGAATTCCAAAAGGTCCAGCATATTCCGGTCCAATACGTTGTTGTAACCCCGCCGCTATTTCTCTTTCTAACCACACAATTACTAGTACACCTATTGTGATTCCCACTATAACAGTAAAACTCGGGATAAGCATCCATATGATCTCATACACCTCGTTTAAAGATTCCCATTTTGAAAACCCAGTGATATCTTGTACTTCTGTTGTATCAATTATCATTTCAACGATCAATTTCTCCCATAATGATATCTATACTACCTAGTATCGTCATAATATCAGCCAATTTCATTCTTTTAACTAACTGAGGAATAATTTGCAAATTGATAAAACCCGGCGGGCGAATTTTCCATCTCCAAGGAAAGATTTTCCCGTCCCCTAGGAGAAAAATTCCCAATTCGCCCTTTGGGGCTTCGACTCTTGCATAAAGTTCTTGTTTCGACAATTCAAAAGTAGGAGAGGGCTTTTTACTAATGAAGCGGTATTCAAAATCATTCCATTGGGAATCACGTACTTTATCAAAACATCGTATTTCTAAGTTTTCATAAGGTCCCCCCGGAATTCCTTCCAAAGCTTGTTGAATAATTTTGATCGATTCCTCAATTTCACTGATCCTTACTAAATAACGAGCTAATGAATCTCCTTCTTTTTGCCATTGGACTTCCCAATCAAATTCGTCATAACACTCATAATGATCGACTTTACGAAGATCCCATTCTATTCCGGAAGCTCGCAGCATTGGGCCCGACAAACCCCAATTTAATGCATCTTCTCCACTCACAATTCCTACTCCCTCAACACGTTCTAAAAAAATGGGATTGCGTGTAATAAGTTTTTGATATTCCGCAATTCCGGTTAAAAAATAGTCACAAAAATCACTGCATTTATCTATCCACCCATACGGTAAATCAGCAGCAACTCCGCCAATACGAAAAAAATTATGCATTAATCTCATACCGGTAGCAGTTTCGAACAGATCATAGACTAATTCTCGTTCCCGGAAAATGTAAAAGAAGGGAGTTTGCGCACCAATATCTGCCATAAAAGGGCCAAGCCATAATAAATGAGAAGCTATACGACTTAATTCTAACATAATTATTCTTATATAACTGGCCCGTTTAGGTACTTGAATATTTCCTAGCTGTTCTGGTGCATTTACGGTTATGGCCTCGGTGAACATAGTAGCTAAATAATCCCAACGAGTTACATAAGGTAAATATTGTATAATTGTTCTATTTTCTGCAATTTTTTCCATCCCTCTGTGTAAGTACCCCAATATTGGTTCACAGTCAACAACATCTTCACCATCTAGAGTAATAATGAGTCGAAGAACGCCGTGCATTGATGGGTGGTGAGGGCCCATATTTACTATCATAAGCTCATTTCTTATAATTGGTACAGTCATAGGTTGTTCCTTGATTCAGTTTTCTAGGAATTGCCGAAAACAAAAAATTAATGTAAGTTCTTGAAATTAACGAATTTTCGGTTCCCGAATATCCAGTCGATCAATTACTTCTTTATAACGTATTCCATTTTTTTTTGACAAATAAGCCAGCAGGCGTTGACGTTTTCCCAGAATTTTCTTTAGACCTCTCTGAGATAAATAATCTTTTCTGTGCAATTCCAAATGGGAAGTAAGTCTTTGGATTTGCTGAGTGAAATTAACTACTTGAAATTCAACGGATCCCTTGGTTTCATCTTTTTTTTCTTGTTTTGGGGAAATGACTGAGTAAGCGGAATTCTTTAGCATAAAAGAAAATTTTCTCCAACTTTTTAAAAATATGAATTTTATGGATCAGTAATAATAATGTTGGACAGTTTAATCTGGTATTTTTTTTTTTTCATTATGGTTTTTTTAGTTTTATTAAAATTTTGAAAATAAAATAATTAATACTCTAACTCCGTTTCGTATTTGATTCATTCTATAGAAAAATACCCTATCATGCGTTTGATACATTTAGAATTGTGGATACATATGTATTCTTAACATACTGAAAAAACTTCCATTATTGGTATTAAACCAATAACGATTCATACAAAACAAATCCTCTAATTGACAAGTTGGCCAAAGAAAAAACTTTAATCTATCAAGATGGTTGCTTTCAACCAAAACTGTACCATAAATTTTGAGATTTTTTCTATTGCCGAATACCAGATTTAGATCTATACCTTTAGTTTTTTTTGAATTGAACGAAATTAGAACTCTTAACTCTTTTCGACGTCGCGGCGATAAAATAGTTTCAAGATCAAGCAAACTATAATTTTTTCTGTCTCGATTTCCAAATATTTTTCCCTCTTGTGCAAGGGATTTTGAAAAATCCATTTTTTCTGGATACCTTGGATTAATTTGAGAATTCTTCTTCGGAACTAAAGAAATCCGTATGGTTTGATACATAATAAATTGTACAGGATTTTTTATAGACATACGAACGGGTTCAATAAAGAATATTCCCTTTTCCATCCATTCTGTAACATACTTATGACTCGGCATTATATCTAGATTTATTGTTCCTCTTTGAATAGCGGATAGAACACTTTCTCTTGGATTTCGCAAGCTAAGCAGGAGACAATATACTTTGATATTTTTCATTAGTGTTAAATTGAAAAAAAAAGACCATCTCAATTGAACAAGCAAATGACTTGTTAGTAAAAAATCAAGATCTTCTTCTGTATTGGTTTCGTTTATACGTTTTTTTCTGTCTGATTCCACATTAGAGACTAAAAAATAACCCCAGTCTGAAACCTTTTTTTCTTGCTTTAAGAGAACGGATACAAGATTCCATTTTTGCTTTAGAGTTATATTGGTTTTATCGCTCAAACGCTCCTTTTCATGCAAATTGAAAAGAAGTGATTTGATTGGTATGATCCATCGTTTTAGTTTATATACATTATAAAGGAGTATCAATTCTGGTAAGAACCAAAGTTCTTCATTCAAAATAGGAAATTCTTCATTCATTCCCAGCCAATTGAAAAAGTTTTGAATCCTTGGGTTAGTTTGGTGAGTTGTCAAATCAATAAGAAGGGTCTTATTGAGTTGTTCAATTAGTGGATAATTACGTATCTTAGTATTCTGAGGATTGGTCTGGATCCAGGCTTCAATATCGACCCTTTTTCTAAGACACAAATGGAGAATTCTGAAATAAAAAAAAGATTTATCCATATCTGTAATCACTTTTTCGCCTAAATAATTGTTATCTCCGAGGGTAAATTTTTTTTTTTTATTTTTGTTGTAATTATAGGAGATTTTTTGATTGTTGTTTACTTGTGATGGTAAAACAAAAATATTTGAACTAATAGATTTATATGATAAGAGATCATTGCGATAATTTTTTTGGAAATTGCCTTTGTGATTTGATAATGAGTTTAATCCATAATCAGCAATTTGTTTTTCATAACGAATTAACCCATCTTTTTCGTCTAAATCCCATTTTGATAAATCCGTTTTTTCATTTTGTCTTATAGAATGGCGATTCTCATTTTTTGTCCATTTTTTCGGTACCAATCCCGACCATCTAATATGAGATATCTTAGATTGATAACGATTCTGTAACCAGACTTTCCATTGAGTTATTCCCGAAGTAAGAAGTTTATTTTCTGTTAATTCCAAATTAAATATTCCTTGTACTCTAGAATTATCCTTTAGTTTAGTGTTAGGAAAAAGAGCTATTTCATGATATTGAAGGGCCGATCTTAATTTTAAGTGGTATAAGTTCAAAATTAGGTTTTGTGCTAATTTATACCCTACATATGCTTGTGATAAAGAGGATAAGTCAAAAAAAAAATTTGAATTTATATTACTAATATTAGTAATATAAAAAGAGGACTGTCTAAAATTTCTAAATTTCATTTTTGGTTTTTTTTTGTTTCCTTCATTATTGTAATTGGACTTATCCATTTTGTTTTTTTGTGATTCAAAATCAACAACAAGTTGTCCTTTGATCCTTATTATATTAATGAATAGGAGGATATAACTGTATATTCTTACAATAAAAAATTGTATAAAATACTGCGAGTTAAATATTAATTGAGAAATGTTTTTTCTTTTTTTTAATTCTAATCTTGTTACGGCATTCCTTTGTTTGTTAACCCTATTATCAGGAGTTCTAAAATATTTTTTCTTCTCATTTATTCCTTTTTCTAATTGATTTCGGATTGTGCTTGTTCTAATAGTTATATCTTGCATTTTTTTTTCTGTTAACGAGTGTTTTGTCCACTTTTTAGATCCAGTTGGAGTTGGAATGGGCGATTCACTAATTATCTGATTGTTTTTTAGCAAAGCTTTTTCGTTTTTGGTTTCATCCCATTTATCTAGTTCGCTCAATCCAAATAAAAGAATTCTATTCTTTTTTGAGGAGCCGGGTATTAGTTTTGTTAGAACTAGACTACTTTTGTTAATCCAGTTTTTGATTTCTTTGAATAATTTTAAAATTAAAAAACAATTTGTTTTCAATTTTATCATTTTTTTTATGAGTTCTTTAAAAATGGGTACAAAAAAAGACGGTTGGTTTTGGGGTGAACCAAAAGGCTGTTTGGTTGGCCTCCCCCACACAGTTAAAAAACAATATTTTTTTTCTTTTTTTTTCAATTGATCCATTTGAGGGAATTTGGATTTCGGTCTATGCCAAGGTTTCAGATAGAACGGAAATAGGATCCTTATCTGAATACCTTCACTTAACCAGTTTTTTGGCAAGTCTTTTTCCGATAGTTGAACACCACTATAAGTGCATTTAACATGCGTTTCCTTATTCCAATTTTTAAAATCCTCGGACCATTCTGGAAATTGAAATAATAAGATACGGCCCATATTTTTAGCTATTATAAATGAGGGTAATATAATATATTTCCTAAGAGTTGATTGTATTATTAATATACAACTCCTTGTTATTTGAGGAGTTAGAATACCGTTGGGAGGTTCTTCTGCTATTTCAATCCCTATTGTTGCTTCTCTTTTATACGTCTCATTTTTATTCTTTTTTTCTGAAAACTCTAATTGGTTAGTTTTTTTCATCCAATTTAGGAAAATTAGTTTAATCAGTACAAAGCTATCAAAATAAGAAAGAATTGATTTCTCGAGTCTATACAAGAAAAGTGGGGAATGCGCATTTGTTTGAGACAGTTTTAAAATAGGTATTTTACGCCTTTGAGCACGCATAGAGCCCATTATTATATTTCGACGAAAATCAGGTTGTTGTGAATAATGCATCAAATAAAATGGTTCTGGTTCATAATCGTAATTAGTATAAGTGGGCTCAGTTATAGTAAAAACTACTCCAAATCTCGATTTTCTTGACCGCATTCCCGGCTCGTCTAATACGACTGCTTCATATTCTCTTTCTTGTCGTTCAAACTCGTCAATTAATTTGTATGACCGTCGCGGTATTTTTTTAAAAATTTCCTTTATTCCCACGGATAATGCTTTGCTTTTATTATCAAATATATTCATTATATCTTCAAATTCTAGAAAATTATTAGAAAGAATAAGAGCGTGTATTTTATTTATAAAAGGAGTCTCTGGGCTTGTTTTTATGGAACTGTCACTAAGGAGTGGTGGTCTACGATCGGGAGCATTTAAGAAGGGATCTG